TTTCCTAATTTTAGGTCCTTCTTTACCCCACAGAGACATTGAATAGAATGAGCTGCTTTTTTTGCCACTGTAATTTTGAAAATAAACGTTTAAATGTCCTTCAAAAGTAAGTAAATAGATCCGAAACATATAAAAGGCGGTTAATCCTGCCGTAGAATAAGCTATTATTGCAAAAATCGGTGAATACAACCAACTATCACTAAGAATTTCATCTTTGGACCAAAAACAAGCAAGAGGTGGAATACCACAAAGAGAAAGTGTACCTAATAAAAAAGAAGTTTTTGTAATTGGTACATGTTTTCTTAAACCGCCCATAAGAACCATATTCTGACTTTTATCTGGAGAATACCCAACAATAGCTTCCATCGAATGAATAATAGATCCAGATCCTAAAAACAACAATGCTTTCGAATAAGCATGAGTAATCAAATGAAATAAAGCAGCTTGATAAGAACCCATACCTAAAGCTAACATCATATAACCCAATTGAGACATTGTAGAATAAGCTAAACCTCTCTTAATATCTTTTTGAGCAAGAGCTAAAGTAGCTCCTAAAAACAATGTTATTATACCGATCAAAGATATTAGATTTAATATGTAAGGTATAGCTATGAAAAGAGGAAGAAGCCGAGCTACAAGAAAAATTCCTGCTGCTACCATCGTAGCAGCATGTATAAGAGCCGAAATAGGGGTAGGCCCTTCCATGGCATCGGGTAACCAGACATGAAGGGGAAATTGAGCAGATTTCGCAACTGCGCCGGCAAATAATAGGAAGGCACATAAAGTAACAAATAAAGGATTAACTTCATTATTATAAACCAAGTTATTGAATATTTCAAACAAATCCCGAAATTCAAAACTACCCGTTATCCAATAAAAACCTAAAATTCCTAATAATAACCCAAAATCCCCGACACGATTAGTTACAAACGCTTTTTGACAAGCATTCGCCGCACTAGGTCGGGTGAACCAAAAACCTATTAATAGATAAGAACACATTCCAACCAATTCCCAAAAAATATAAATTTGTATTAAATTAGAACTAGTAACTAATCCCAACATTGAAGTATTGGAAAAACTCATATAAGCAAAAAATCTCACATATCCTCGATCATGAGACATATAATTGTCACTATAAATAAGAACCATAATCCCAACACTAGTGATTAATATTGACATAATAGAAGTAAGTGGATCAACCAAGCAGCCAAACTCTAAAGAAAAATCATTATTGATGGTCCAAGACCATACATATTGATAAACAGAATTATTATTTAGTTGCTGAATAAAGAAATGGGCTGAAAAAATCATAACTATACTTAATAATAAAACACTTGGAAAAGCCCACATACGGCGAAGATTTTTAGTTGCCGTTGGAAAAAGTAGAAGTCCAGCTCCTATTAACATAGGAACTGGAAGTGGAATGAACGGTATGATCCATGAATATTGATATGTATATTCCATATAAAAATAAATAAAAAAATTATCTTAATTAATTGTTTCTGATTCACCAGTTCTTATTTCTTTTCTTTTGAAAGCGATCGATTAATAAAAAAAATTAAGATATATAAAATAAAACTTAAATAGAATTTCCCAGGTTTAATTATTCGGAATCTTTCCAAACTACTTCAAATATTTCAAATGAAGATGAAGAGTTAGGGTTAGTCAAATGATATGAACAATTTACTGATATGAACAATTTACGAGTGAAAAATAAATATGTACTTTGTTTATTATTAGTTTATTATTAAATTTATTATTAATATTGAAATTTATTATTAATATTGAATTGTTAATATGAAATTAAAATTATTAAGTCCAATTTTATGAAGATAAAAACGAAAAATTGCAATTTCGGTCTAATTATTACGTATTACAATAATTTATTTATATCTATAGAGCAAGGATAAATAATGACAGCAAAAAAGTATTTAATATGAATCATAGGGCCCATAACTTGACTCATAAAACCTATTTCCCATAAAACAAAACCAATTTATTGCAGTTTGGTTCGGCTATTCCCAATCATTAAGAAATTTTTTTAGAACTAATTGATTGTCTTCCATTACAATAAAAGCTATTTGTAGGAAATGCTTTGGTATCCCACACTTTTTTTATGTAAAATAAAAAAGAGGGGCAAAAAAATGGCTTTTAGAAAGTATTTTGTATATTTTAATCAATTAACTACTAGGCTTAGGCTCATTCGAGTTTGAAAATGAAAATTCCTTTCTTCGAACTTGACCAATTTAATTAATATAATAAAAAAATAAAAAAAGAAAATTTATTACATTTTTTTTTATTAAGCAGGAGAGGGATTGAGTTTTTAAATCTTTCGATGTATTTTATTACATGTAAGAATGGAACATGACAAAACTAGAAAGCAAAGACCCAACCCCTTTTGTTTGTATTTTTGATTTTATCAACCTCAATCTATTCTATTTGGCATAGTAGATCTTATTGTTCTTAGTAATATTTTAGACAATTTTTCCATACACCTTTTATGATGAGGGGAATGTAATTTAGAGAATAGCTAGCTAGAGATATAGTAAAGAACAATTGATTTTGAACAATAGATGTCTTTCACATCCAACCGATGAACCAATTATAATTTAAAAATGGCAGTGCCAAAAAAGCGCACCTCTAGTTCAAAAAAACGTATTCGTAAAAATATTTGGAAAAGGAAAGGGTATTGGGCAGCATTGAAAGCTTTTTCGTTAGCGAAATCTCTTTCTACCGGTAGCTCAAAAAGTTTTTTTTGTGTGACAAATAAATAATCAAACAATAGACTAAACAATGTGAATCGGTCTAATTCAAAAAAGAGTCTCATTTTTGTTATAATTTATTTATAAGTTTTTTTTTTCTAAAGTTTAGAAGTTATCAAGATTATAAATAATATTAATCTAATAATAATAATAGATAATAATCTAAATTACTATTTCATTTTTATTTAATAAAAAAAAATTATTTCCATTCTCTAATGTTTTAACCTGATCAATAACAATATAAAATGGAATTCATTTTGTTTTGTTATTTTTTAGTAGAAATAATAATTCGGTTGTCTACTGAATTCAAAAAGTGAATGGTATTCTTTTGTTTGAAAAAAGAATAAACGCAAGCACAAGGTTTCACCTTTTGTTTTGGTATGTTTTATCATTTTCAAGATGGGGATTATCACCTTCCCCATCGACTTGACTCGATAATCAATTTACTTTTTAGTTCTATCCGTGAATTGAAGTCAAAATTATCTAGTTCAAAAAGTTCCGTTTTATTTTCAGGAGACCATAAAGTAATAAACTATGAAACGAAAAACCCCGTTGTTAGTTAAGTTAAAAAACGGATACCCTAAAATAAATAAAAAACAAAACTATTATAAGAATAATTAATATTATTAACGAAAACGTTTAGATTAAATGCCGCCTAATTTTGAAACAAATTTTTAGTCATCAATTTGAATGTTTCCTAAAAAATATTGAATTAACCCCCTCAATCTCGACGATTGAATAAAAATAGGTTATTATGATTTCGAATAAGCCGCTATGGTGAAATCGGTAGACACGCTGCTCTTAGGAAGCAGTGCTAGAGCATCTCGGTTCGAGTCCGAGTAGCGGCATGTCTTTTTCTAAAAGAGTAAGCCCTATAATGAATTCAATTCCCTATTTCAATTCCTATAATTGAGGCCCCCTTTTTAATAAATTTTATGATATTTTCAACTTTAGAGCGTATATTAACCCATATATCCTTTTCGATCATTTCAATTGTAATTACAATTCATTTGATAACTTTATTTGTCGATGAAATCGTAGGACTATATGATTCATCAGAAAAGGGGATGATAGCTACTTTTTTCTGCATAACAGGATTATTAGTTACTCGTTGGATTTATTTTGGGCATTTACCATTAAGCGATTTATATGAATCATTAATTTTTCTTTCGTGGGGTTTTTCCATTATTCATATGATTCCGTATTTTAAAAAACAAAAAAACCATTTAAGCGCAATAACGGCGCCAAGTGTTATTTTTACCCAGGGTTTCGCTACTTCAGGTCTTTTAACCGAAATGCATCAATCCGCAATATTAGTACCTGCTCTCCAATCCCATTGGTTAATGATGCACGTAAGTATGATGGTATTGGGCTATGCAGCTCTTTTGTGTGGGTCATTATTATCACTAGCTCTTCTAGTCATTACATTTCGAAAATTCATAAGGATTTTTAGTAAAAGCAATAATTTATTAACGGAGTCGTTTTCCTTTGGTGAGATTCAATACGTGAATGAAAGAAACAATGTGTTACAAAACACTTCTTTGATTTCTTCTCAGAATTATTACAGATATCAATTAATTCAACAATTGGATCGATGGAGTTATCGTATTATTAGTTTAGGGTTTATCCTTTTAACCATAGGTATTCTTTCGGGAGCAGTATGGGCTAATGAAGCATGGGGATCCTATTGGAATTGGGATCCAAAAGAGACTTGGGCATTTATTACTTGGACCATATTTGCGATTTATTTACATATTCGAACAAATAAAAATTATGAAAGCGTAAATTCTGCAATTGTGGCCTCAATGGGCTTTCTTATAATTTGGATATGCTATTTTGGGGTTAATCTATTAGGAATAGGGTTACATAGTTATGGTTCATTTACATTACCATCTAATTGAATAAGGTACTTGACAACTAGAAGCCTAGGGCAGCATACATATATATATGAAACCCTCATGTAAACCATCAAGAACCATTTGAATCATTCCATTTCCATTACTTGATTCAAATGGTTCTCGAAAATGTCAAAAATATCTGGTTATATATAGAATTCCAATTTTTTTATTTAACTTAAAAACAGAAAAAGACTTTTTTTGTACAATGAACGATTTTAAAAATCATCAGGTTTTTTATTTTGGTTTATTGACAAAAACTATCTATAAAAAAAATTTGATATAATAGCTTCGACCTTGTCAACTGATAATGAGAAAACGAAATCGGGATAAATACCAATACCTATTACAGGGAAAAGGATAGAAATAGAAATAAATAACTCTCGCGGTCCAGAATCAAAAAAATAAGAGTTTGGGGCATTAAAAAGCTTGTATCCATAGAACATCTGGCGTAACATAGATAATGAATAAATAGGAGTTAATATCATTCCAATTGCCATTACAAAAGTAATTAATACTTTTGTCATTAAAAGATATTTTTGGCTAGTAAGTATTCCAAAAAAAACTATCAATTCGGCAACAAAACCGCTCATGCCCGGTAATGCAAGCGAAGCCATTGATAAGATACTGAAAGTCGTGAATATTTTGGGAATTGCGATAGCCATTCCGCCCATTTCGTCGAGATAAATAAGTCGTATTCGATCATAACTCGTTCCGGCCAAGAAAAAAAGCGCAGCGCCAATAAATCCGTGAGAAATTATTTGTAAAATGGCCCCATTGAGCCCTGTATCGCTTATAGAACCAATTCCTATAATTATGAAACCCATATGAGATACAGAGGAATAGGCTATTCTTTTTTTTAAATTACGCTGACCAGGAGATGTTAAAGCTGCATAGATAATTTGAATTGTGCCTACTATCATCAACCAGGGAGAAAATATAGAATGGGCATGGGGTAATAATTCCATATTGATCCGAACCAACCCATACGCTCCCATTTTTAATAAGATTCCGGCTAAAAGCATACAAGTACTATAATGTGCCTCTCCATGGGTGTCTGGTAACCATGTGTGTAGGGGTATGATCGGTGATTTGACAGCAAAAGCAATAAGAAATCCAATATAGAATATTATTTCCAGGGCTACAGGATACGATTGATTAGCTGATGTTTCAAAATTTAATGTCGGTTCATTGGAGCCATATAAACCAATACCCAGAACTCCTATTAATAAAAAAACAGAACCTCCGGCAGTGTACAAAATAAATTTTGTAGCTGAATACAAACGTTTCTTTCCCCCCCACATGGATAGAAGTAGATAAACGGGAATTAATTCTAACTCCCACATGATGAAAAAAAGTAAAAGGTCTTGAGAAGAAAATGGTCCTATTTGACCGCTATACATTGCTAACATTAGGAAATGGAATAGTCGGGAATCTCGAGTAACGGGCCAAGCCGCTAAAGTAGCTAAAGTTGTGATAAATCCTGTCAGTAAAATGGGTCCTATAGAAATTCCATCTATTCCCAATCTCCAGTAAAAATCAAAAAAATTGATCCATTGATAATTCTCCGTTAGTTGCATTAACGGATCATCCAATTGGAAATGATACCCGAATGCATAGGTTGTTAGAAGGAGTTCCGTTATGCATATAGATATAGTATACCATCTTATTACCTTATTTCCTCTATGAGGAAGAAAGAAAATTAAGGAACCCGCGGTTATTGGCAAAACTACAACTAGTGTTAACCAAGGAAAATTATTCATAGTAAAAACAAAATAAACTTGGACCAGAAAAACCCGTGCTCGAAATAAATATATTTTGAGCGCGGGTTTTTGTCGGTAAAGGTAAAAAAATCAAATGTATTCGAGTAGGGTTTTCTGGAACGTATTAATAAGCTAGACCCATACTTCGAGTTGTTTCATGCCATAAATAAACGCGAACACTCAAGAAATCCGTTGGACAGGCGGATTCACATCTCTTACAACCGACACAGTCCTCTGTTCTTGGAGCAGAAGCGATTTGCTTAGCTTTACATCCGTCCCAAGGTATCATTTCTAATACATCGGTTGGGCAGGCTCGCACACATTGAGTACACCCTATACACGTATCATAAATCTTTACTGAGTGTGACATTGGATCTATAAATTTTTGAACGTCAGAAATTTTCGATCTAGTAAATTTGTAAATGAATCATATATTTAAACACCAGATGAATCAATAATTTACCAGAAATTTTGAAGCAATCTACTTCTGGATCGACTCGCGCGATAGAGCCAAGATACTTTGATTTCTTACATTTTCGAAAATGTGGATTAGATTTAATGTATGGGCATGTTAATTTGAATTTATGAATATTCTAATTTCTATGATTAATACTACTTATTCAACAAATTCGATTGATTGATACGAGTTGATTTTCTGTTACGATAAATTGACGAAACAATAGCCGGTCCAATAGCTGCTTCAGCGGCGGCAATAGCTATAACAAAAATGGAGAAAATATTTCCTTTTAATTGCCGGCTATCAAAAAAATCAGAAAATGTTACGAAATTTATATTAACCGCATTCAGTATAAGTTCAAGACACATAAGGGCTCTAACCATATTTCGGCTCGTGATCAATCCATAGATACCGATAGAAAATAAGTAGGCACTCAAAACAAGTACATGCTCGAGCATCATTGACTAACTCCTTATCAATTTTGATTCATTTCAATATGAACTGAACAACAATTCAACAGATTCAATTGACTAGAATATAAAGTCCGGAACAAAGGAATATATTGTATTAGTAATAGATTAAATAAAAGAATTTTTATTTTGAGTTTTAGACATAACCAATTT